CTTTTTATTGGCATTGGAAACACATAACATTATGGCAGGGTAACGTTTCACAGTTTAATGAATCTTCCACTTATTTGATGGGATGGTTAAGAGATTATCTATGGTTAAACTCTTCACAACTTATCAATGGATATAACCCGTTTGGTATGAATAGTTTATCAGTCTGGGCATGGATGTTCTTATTTGGGCATCTTGTTTGGGCTACTGGATTTATGTTTTTAATTTCCTGGCGTGGTTATTGGCAGGAATTGATTGAAACTTTAGCATGGGCTCACGAACGTACACCTTTGGCAAATTTGATTCGATGGAAAGATAAACCAGTAGCTCTTTCAATTGTGCAAGCAAGATTGGTTGGATTAGCTCACTTTTCCGTAGGTTATATATTCACTTATGCGGCTTTCTTGATTGCCTCCACATCGGGCAAATTCGGTTAATTATTTATGTATTCTATCCGCAATAATATATTTTTTTTAATAAAAAAAATATAGGCATGCACTCTTATATTTATTTCTACATCTAGGATCCGATTTGTATCATTATCATTGATAATAAGAGGAACTGAAGCATTATGGCAAAGAAAAGTTTGATTTATAGGGAGAAGAAGAGGCAAAAATTGGAACAAAAATATCATTTGATTCGTCGATCCTCAAAAAAGGAAATAAGTCAGATTCCGTCGCTAAGTGAGAAGTGGAAAATTCATGGAAAATTACAATCCCCACCGCGTAATAGTGCACCTACACGTCTTCATCGACGTTGCTTTTCGACCGGAAGACCGAGAGCTAACTATAGAGACTTTGGACTATCGGGACACATCCTTCGGGAAATGGTTCATGCATGTTTGTTGCCAGGGGCAACAAGATCAAGCTGGTAAGGATTTAAGTATCCCTTAATTTTTCTATTTTTTTCTATGGTCGACGAGGCCCCTTTACCATTCTGTCTAAATAGGCTATTCTATTTGTACAGATATGGAATAGGGGCGCATTCAATTCGTCTTTGTTTATTAGAGTTTAGTCCAAGTTTTTTTGTTTCATCGCGGGGTAGAGCAGTTTGGTAGCTCGCAAGGCTCATAACCTTGAGGTCACAGGTTCAAATCCTGTCTCCGCAACATTTTGTTTCAACAAATGTAAGTTTGATTCTATTAACTAGTCATTAATTAATACTAGTCTTTTGGGACGCGAGGAAAAAATTATTATATTTCCCGGTCAACTATAACCGAATCTTTTATCTTTTTTAATCCATTTATATTTGGGCGGATAGCGGGAATCGAACCCGCGTCTTCTCCTTGGCAAAGAGAAATTTTACCATTCGACTATATCCGCATTTTTTTGCCTTCTTGATAAGAAATTTATGGATAATATTTGTTCAAAGCTATATGAGATACACTCTTCGGTTTGGGTTCATTTCATAAAATTCTACCACCAAATAAGTTCAATTAACAATTCTATTAATATATATAAATATATATTAATAATATTATATATTATTAATATATTTATTCTATATTTCCATAAAATATTCTATTCTATATTGATATCTGATATCAATTTTTGATTTGTTTTTTTATTTAGTTATTTATTACTATTTCATATTTATATTTAATAAATTGATATTTATTAATATTTTATTCATATTTCACTCAAGTTCCAGAAGTTCGACCCCCCCCTCTAATTTTTTGTTTTCTTTATTTGCATTTTATGGACTTATATTGAATTTGAATGTGTAATTCATGGAATGGGAGGGGTCATCTTATTTTTTGATCTGCAACGAATGAATTCAAGAGATAAGAGAATTAAGGATACCCACCAAGAAGACTAATCCAATCCATAAAGATGTACCAGAAAATACAACATTTTTGTTACTCGACCAACCATCAGGAGACGCAAATACAACAGGTACACTAATCAGTAAGATTGATGAAGTAATAATTAATGCAAAAACAGCCAATTGGAAAGCAATAGTCATGTTTTTAATCCTCCAAGCTATTAACAAAAGAATATACACCATTTAATCCTCTTACCCACTAAAAAATTTTAATAAATAAAGGGATTTTATCATGAATCCGTTGATTCGAGATCATTTATTTCCACCTTCTTTTTACCACTTTTATTCTATTCGGACATGAAGTTAAAGGTTCTTTTTGACTTCACAAATGGGTATACTAGATCGTATATCTCATTTATTTATATAAACAGATTGATAGCCCTATAAAGAAAGTCACACCCTATATCTTTTTCTACATAGTGATCGTATTAACTTATTAGGGCTATGTTCTATTTGGCGAAAAAAAAGATAAAATAGAAATTATCTTTCGGAGAGATGGCCGAGTGGTTGATGGCTCCGGTCTTGAAAACCGGTATAGTTCATAAAAAATAACTATCGAGGGTTCGAATCCCTCTCTCTCCTTTTGTTGGATGAATAGATTTTTTCTTTATTGGCCTTTTTTACTTCTTAGCATCATAAAAAAGGAGAATGGCTCGGCTGGATAGTATAGCCGAGCCAG